TAATAATACTAAATTGCCCTTTGTCGTTTTTTTTTATTATGATCTGCCCTAAGAAAAGGATAAGAGGAGAAAAGTGCAATCCAGACCATAATGAAATATTCCTAGGGTTTCATTCGGAAAGGCGAAACCTAAGACGAAAAAAAAAAAAAAAGAATCGACCGTTCAAGTATTCAAAATTGCACACTAAAAATGATAGAAAATCATAGAAATTGGGACATGTATATATATAATATAGTATAATAGATATATGTTATGTGGTATATATCTATATTGAATTTCTGGTTGGACCAAGTATGGTCTCCAATAGAGATGAAAGAAGATAGATACAAAATCAAATCGGAGAAAACACTTTTCAATACAGGAATCGATATCTAATGAATTCAACGGTTCCAGCATAATCTAAATGGAAATGAACAAAAAAGGGTAAACGGCATCATGATGTGATCCTAATCACATCACAAAAAAAAGGGGGATATGGCGAAATTGGTAGACGCTACGGACTTAATTGGATTGAGCCTTGGTATGGAAACCTACCAAGTGATAACTTTCAAATTCAGAGAAACCCTGGAATTAAAAATGGGCAATCCTGAGCCAAATCCCGTTTTATGAAAACAAACAAGGGTTTCAGAAAGCGAGAATAAATAAAGGATAGGTGCAGAGACTCAATGGAAGCTGTTCTAACAAATGGAGTTGGCTGCATTGTGTTCATAAAGGAATCCTTCCATCGAAACTTCCGAAAGGATGAAAGATAAACCTATATACATATGTATACTTACTGAAATACTATCGCCAAATGATTAAAAATGATTAATGATGACTCCAACCGGTTCTATAATTTTTTTATATCTATTTATATGAAAAATGAAAGAATTTTTGTGAATCGATTCAAAATCAAAATTGAAAAATGAAATAAATATTCATTGATCAAATCATTCACTCCATCATAGTCTGATAAATCTTTTTTTTTTTAGAATTGATTAATCGGATAAGAATAAAGATAGAGTCCCATTCTACATGTCAATATCGACAACAATGAAATTTATAGTAAGAGGAAAATCCGTCGACTTTAGAAATCGTGAGGGTTCAAGTCCCTCTATCCCCAAAAAGACCTGGTTGCCTCCCTAATTATTTATCTTCTCATTTTATTTTGTTAGTGACTCAAAATTGGTTATGGTTCGCAGTGATTCTCACTCTACTATTTCACAAACCGATCTGAGCGTAAATTTTTTTTCTTATCACATCATAAGCCTTGTGTGTGATATATATGATACGTGTACAAATGCAAATGAGCATCTTTGAATAATGTATTAAATTAAAATAATTAACAATCCATATCATTATTTGTATTATTTGTACTGTATTGAAACTTACAAGGTTTTCTTTTTGAAGATACAAGAAATTCTACCAGGGCCTGGATAATACTTTTGAATATCTTTTCGTTTTTTAATTGACATAGACCCAAGTCCTATATTAAAATATAATGAGGATGATGCGTCGTGAATGGTCGGGATAGCTCAGCTGGTAGAGCAGAGGACTGAAAATCCTCGTGTCACCAGTTCAAATCTGGTTCCTGGCACATGAGTAATTTGTATGAGTATATATTCTACAAATTAATTGATATGGGTCGACATACATATTCAGTATTCTAGTTTTCAGTATTCTAGTTATAGATCATGATACATACTTATCCATCTAAGTGTCGGAGCTATGCCCCTTACTAATTTAATTAAGTTTTATGTATATAAAACAGGCAAAAGAAACGATGGGTATTGTGTATTGATGGGTATTGTGTATTAAAGTATACAAAGGAAACGAACTCCATTTTGTTTCCTCTTACTTTTTTTTATTTGTTCGTGTCTCCACCAGTAAAAAAAAATGTTACTACTTCATACATATTCCAAAGGGTAAATTACAATTGCTTAGTTGAAAGACCAAAAAATAGAGTCTAGAGTCTAGGGGAGGTGGCGGGCGGGAATAGCCAAGATTGATCTCAGATACAGTAGAAATAGAATATGACCCTCTTTCATTTCCTTATATTTTTCATATTCTATTTCTTTATTTCCTCCTATGTTACTTTCTAGAGCCCTTCTAAGTGATGTGCGCGGTACATAGTTCATGATGTGGAACTCTTTTAATTTCATCCTATTGGCTCGGCTCATCCGAAAAAGTATCTTCAAAATTTGAGAATTTCAAATGAACCCTCTAATTCTTTTTTTTATTTATTTAGCCCGCCTAATGAATGAAACGTCAATTACTCTGTTTGATCTATAAGAGAACGTCCAAATATTCTTTTAATATCTGGAGTTGTAGAAGTGAATATTTGTTTCTGATTATTCAATGAGCATCTTGTATTTCATAAAAATTGGGGGCAATATAATCCTTACGTAAAGGCCAGCCTATCCAACTTTCAGGCATTAAGATACGTTTCAGGCGTGGATGATTATCATAAAAGATTCCCAGCATATCATAAGATTCCCTTTCTTGAAAATCTGCGCTTTTC